CGGACAATTAAAAAATAGAGTTTCTTTTCGCAAAGCAATGAAAAAGGCTATAGAATTAACTGAACAAGCAGATACAAAAGGAATTCAAGTGCAAATTGCAGGACGTATTGACGGAAAAGAAATTGCGCGTGTTGAATGGATCAGAGAGGGTAGGGTTCCACTACAAACCATTCGCGCTAAAATTGATTATTGTTCCTATACAGTTCGAACAATCTATGGGGTATTAGGCATCAAAATTTGGATCTTTATAGAAGGGGAATAATAAACCTTTATTTCCCTTTGCATTCTATCCAGCGATGTAACAAAAAATGATAAATTAGTTTCTTCTTTTTCTTTTCTGTTCAATAAAAAAAAATGAACAATAATAATTCTATTATAATTCTATAGGGTTTAATAAAAATTTAATTCATCTTTTGATAAAATTGCTATGCTTAGTGTGTGACTCGTTGGTTTTTTGAGGGTTAGTATAAAAAAACAGCCCCATAGTATAAAAATATAAACAAATAACTATAGAAGTAATAACCAACTCATCACTTCGTATTATCTGGATCCAAAGAACCAGTCAAGATATGATATATTGTTCATATTGTTGTAGCAACTGAAATCTTTTTTATTAAAAAATATGCTTCTAAGTTGTCAATCGAAATAAAAAAGAAAGGGTATGGATAATTGGAAAGATGAGAGAAAGAAAGAAAAAGGATATTGATGATATATAATTCCAATATGTAAGGTCTATGAGTCATCTCAGAAAAAATCTGCGTAATAAAGCACCAATACGGATTCATCATTAAATGGATCTGCTCGTCGAACAAAAAATAAAGAGCTTCGAGCCAATAAAGACTAAGAATATTGACTCAAGAACTAATAGCTCCGTTGTAAAATTCAGACCTAACCATTAAGTAAGAAGCGATGGGAACGATGGAACCTATGAATTCAAAAGATTTTAGTGAAAATGAATTCGAATGATTCATTGATCGGGATGGCGGAACCGGCCAGAGACCAATTCATCTATTCGGAAAAGTTATGAACTAATGATAGAACTGAAATAGAAATTGAAAGAGTAAATATTCGCCCGCGAAAACTTTATTTTCTTGGATTGCTAAAATTGGGTCAACCCAATACGATAAAGAGTAAAACAAAAGAAAGATTTGTTTTAACATTCTAAAAGATATAAATATAAGAAAAAAGAGTTATTTAATATATTTAGATTTAGTTATCTATACAAACAAGATACACAAATGAATAATAGATTTGATCTAGATTAAATGAAATCAATGATTCAGTATATTACTTATTAAATACATGTATATCTTAATTCAAATTATATTCTATCTGAATTGAATTCAAAATCTTTAATTTGAATTGATTTTATTCGCGAGGAGCTGGATGAGAAGAAACTCTCACGTCCGGTTCTGTAGTAGAGATGGAATTCAAAACAAACCATCAACTATAACCCCAAAAGAACCAGATTCCGTAAACAACATAGAGGAAGAATGAAGGGAATATCTTATCGAGGTAATACTATTTGTTTTGGTAAATACGCTCTTCAGGCACTTGAACCCGCTTGGATCACATCTAGACAAATAGAAGCAGGTCGACGAGCAATGACACGAAATGCACGTCGCGGTGGAAAAATATGGGTCCGTATATTTCCAGATAAACCAGTTACAGTAAGGCCCGCAGAAACACGTATGGGTTCAGGTAAAGGCTCTCCCGAATATTGGGTAGCTGTTGTTAAACCAGGTCGAATCCTTTATGAAATGGGTGGAGTAACAGAAAATATAGCCCGAAGGGCTATTTCAATAGCAGCGTCCAAAATGCCTATACGAGCTCAATTCATCATTTCGGGATAAAAAAGAAATAGGCCTTAAAAATAGCGGGTGCAGTTTTCTTTTTTTGAACAAATAATATTTCTTTTTTTCTTCGACCTTTGTATTGTAAAAAACAGAAAAAAAAAAAAAAAAAAAAAAATGATATGATTCAACCTCAGACCCATTTGAATGTAGCAGATAACAGCGGGGCTCGAGAATTGATGTGTATTCGAATCATAGGAGCTAGCAATCGTCGATATGCTCATATTGGTGACGTTATTGTTGCTGTGATCAAAGACGCAGTTCCAAACATGCCTCTAGAAAGATCAGAAGTGGTCAGAGCTGTAATTGTCCGTACTTGTAAAGAACTTAAACGTGACAACGGTATGATAATACGATATGATGACAATGCTGCAGTTGTGATTGATCAAGAAGGAAATCCAAAAGGAACTCGCGTTTTTGGTGCGATTGCCCGAGAATTGAGACAGTTCAATTTTACTAAAATAGTTTCATTAGCTCCCGAGGTATTATAAAATGAGACTACGATATGGTTATAGGTTATAGTAGGGTATTTAAAAGAAATAGATTAAGATTAATTTAGTAGATTTTGTCTCACGTATATACCTTTCAAAATTCATATTAATATTCATAAACAAATACGTAAAAAAAAAAAAAAAAAAAAAAGAAAAACATGTTGATTATATCCAAATTTGGAGGCACCAATCATTTTAATTAATCATGAGTAGTGATACTATTGCTGACATAATAACCTCTATACGAAATGCCGATATGTATAGAAAAAGCGTGGTTCGAGTAGCATCTACTAATATCAGCCAAAGTATTGTTAAAATACTTTTACGAGAGGGTTTTATCGAAAACGTGAGAAAACATCGAGAAAACAACAAAGATTTTTTGGTTTTAACCCTACGACATAGAAGGAATAGGAAAAGGACTTATCGAAATCTTTTAAATTTAAAACGGATCAGTCGGCCGGGTCTACGAATCTATTCTAACTATCAAAGAATTCCTAGAATTTTAGGCGGGATGGGAGTTGTAATTCTTTCTACCTCTCGGGGTATAATGACAGACCGGGAGGCTCGACTAGAAAGAATAGGCGGAGAAATTTTGTGTTATATATGGTAATTTTTCTAATATCCGAATTGAATAGGAAACTTCTTTTTTGTGAAAAAGAAAAGAGAAGGAGTGGGTTGTCTAATAGGGTTCTTCCTCCACTAGTTGATACTTCAAGGAGGTTTGACCTGGAATGAAAGAACAAAAATGGATTCATGAAGGTTTAATTACTGAATCGCTTCCCAATGGCATGTTCCGGGTTCGTTTAGATAATGAAGATATGATTCTAGGTTATGTTTCAGGAAAGATCCGACGTAGTTTTATACGAATATTGCCAGGAGATAGAGTCAAAATTGAAGTAAGTCGTTATGATTCAACCAGAGGTCGTATAATTTATCGACTCCGCAACAAAGATTCGAAAGATTAGGTTTTTTCAACTTCACTATTTCTTTTTCTTTCGCAGGAATACGATTCAAAATCGAAAATTACAATAAACTTATTTTCTTCCAAGAAAAGGATTCAAAATTAAAGTAAGGAGTGGCAAATATGAAAATAAGAGCTTCTGTTCGTAAAATTTGTGAAAAATGTCGACTAATCCGTCGTCGGGGACGAATTATAGTAATTTGTTCCAACCCAAGACATAAACAAAGACAAGGATAATAAGACTCGTTAAAGACCCAATATACAAATAAGAAGGGGGATCTTTTTTGACATGAAATGGATATATCCATATATCTCTGACTCAAATTTATGAGATGATAAAATATGGCAAAAGCTATACCGAAAAAGGGTTCACGTGGACGTATTAGTTCGCGTAAGAGTATACGTAAAATACCAAAGGGGGTTATTCATATTCAAGCAAGTTTCAATAATACCATTGTGACTGTTACAGATGTACGAGGGCGAGTGGTTTCTTGGTCCTCTGCCGGTACTTGTGGCTTCCAAGGTACAAGAAGAGGGACGCCGTTTGCTGCTCAAACCGCAGCGGCAAATGCTATTCGTGCAGTAGTAGATCAAGGTATGCAACGAGCAGAAGTCATGATTAAAGGTCCCGGTCTTGGAAGAGACGCAGCATTACGAGCTATTCGCAGAAGTGGTATACTATTAACTTTCGTACGGGATGTAACCCCTATGCCACATAATGGCTGTAGACCCCCGAAAAAAAGACGTGTGTAGAAATCAAAATTGAAGATATTTCAATAGCAAGAGAAACAAGAGAGCAAGAGAAACAAGAGAAATAAATGATTCAATGATCAGATCAAATAATATTATTATGGTTCGAGAGAAAATAACAGTATCTACTCGGACACTACAGTGGAAGTGTGTTGAATCAGCAGCAGACAGTAAGCGTCTTTTGTATGGGCGCTTTATTCTGTCTCCGCTTATGAAAGGTCAAGCAGACACAATAGGCATTGCGATGCGAAGAGCTTTGCTTGGAGAAATCGAAGGAACATGTATCACACGCGCAAAATCTGAGAAAATCTCACACGAATATGCTACCATAATGGGTATTCAAGAATCAGTACATGAAATTTTAATGAATTTGAAAGAAATCGTATTGAGAAGTAATCTCTATGGAACTTGTGAGGCGTCTATTTGTGTCAGGGGCCCTGGATATGTAACTGCTCAAGATATCATCTTACCGCCTTATGTAGAAATCGTCGATAATACACAGCATATAGCTAGCTTGACGGAACCCATTGAGTTGGTTATTGGATTACAAATAGAGAAGAATCGTGGATATCTTATAAAAGCGCCAAATACCTTTCAAGATGGAAGTTATCCTATAGATCCTGTATTCATGCCTGTTCGAAATGCGAATCATAGTATTCATTCTTATGAAAATGGTAACAAAGAGATACTATTTCTCGAAATATGGACAAATGGAAGTTTAACTCCTAAAGAAGCACTTCACGAAGCCTCCCGGAATTTGATTGATTTATTGATTCCCTTTTTACATACCAAAGAAGAAAATTTAAGTTTAGAGGACAATCAACACATAGTTCCTTTACCCCCTTTTACCTTTTATGATAAATTGGCTAAACTAACAAAAAATAAAAAAAAAATGGCGTTGAAATCGATTTTTATTGACCAATCAGAATTGCCTCCCAGAATCTA